GCCTAGTCTAATTCGAAGCAAGAGGGGAAAGGCTCCGGGAAGCGATTCAGCAGAAGTGTTATCGATGGGGGAAGGGTCTATTATTAACATATTAACGAATCATTGTTTTGTGATTGCCACTTCCGACAGTAGGGATCCACTCGACACCTCGTAACTAGACAGACGCTTTCGGGAGAGAAAGAAATGAAGCCCCCCTATTTCATTTCTTCTAGCATCATTGGGGAATAATTGGGTCAATCACGTTCAAAAGGCATCTCGGCGAAAGAGCTCTACATTTCCTGCCACGACTCAATTCAATGTCTCGGAAGCAACTAGTGGCTGGACAGTTAAAGGCTTTCGATCAATGGTTTTAGTTTAACTTAACCAAGTTAGATAAAGGAGTCCAAGCAGTAGATCCTTTAGATTCAACGTCAACTATGCTCCAGGATCATTGGTGAAGAACATTATGAAACTGCGCAAAGAGTTAAGCAAACTTTACAACGTTACAAAGAACTTCAGGACATTATAGCTATTCTTGGGTTGGACGAATTATCCGAAGACGACCGTTTAACCGTAGCAAGAAAAATTGAGCGTTTCTTATCACAACCCTTTTTCGTAGCAGAAGTATTTACCGGTTCTCCAGGAAAATATGTTGGTTTAACAGAAACAATTAGAGGGTTTCAATTGATCCTTTCCGGAGAATTAGATAGTCTTCCTGAACAAGCCTTTTATTTGGTAGGTAACATAGATGAAGCTACCGCGAAGGCTATGAACTTAGAAATGGAGAGCAAATTGAAGAAATGACCTTAAATCTTTGTGTACTGACTCCTAATCGGATTGTTTGGGATTCAGAAGTGAAAGAAATCATTTTATCTACAAATAGTGGGCAAATTGGCATATTACCAAACCACGCCTCTATTGCCACAGCTATAGATATAGGCATTTTGAGAATACGCCTTAACGACCAATGGTTAACGATGGCTCTGATGGGCGGTTTTGCTAGAATAGGCAATAATGAGATTGTTGTTTTAGTAAATGATGCAGAGAAGAGTAGTGATATTGATCCACAAGAAGCTCGACAAACTCTTGAAATAGCGGAAGTTAACTTGAGGAAAGCCGAAGGTAAAAGAAAAATAATCGAGGCAAATCTAGCTCTCAGACGAGCGAGGACACGAGTCGAGGCTATCAATGCAATTTCGTAACTGGTTGATGCGTCCGAATAATCAAACAAAATAGAGTGTATAAACAAAACTTATTTTGTTTGATTTTGTCGATTGAATACAATCAAGTGGAATCGGATTCTGATATAACGAAAAAGGATTCATTCAAAAATCAACTAGAAAGGAGACAAAATTCACAAAGGTGAGTAGAAAAACTTATTAGATACCAGAGCCGCTGGTATCTAATAAGTTATACCTACTATTGGATTTGAACCAATGACTCCCGCCGTATGAAAGCAGTACTCTAACCACTGAGTTAAGTAGGTTATTTATCATCACAAAGAGAAACAAATGGGATCCATCACATCGATGGATTATAAACAAAATATTTTTTATAAGCAATACCAATTAAACAAAAGAGCTCACAGAACTATGATATTGGATCATGGAATATTCATCTTGACAAGAAATTATCTACATGATAAAATATGTATCACAAGGGCTATAGCTCAGTTAGGTAGAGCGCCTCGTTTACACGCGCGCCAATGTTTTTTCAGGGGAGTTTATCATACAATCAAAAGAATTTATCTTATTGATAAGTCGATGTCTTACTCCATGACTTTGATGGAACAAGAGAACAATAGCCTGACAAATGGTTCAAATACTTTGGTCCGATTCGGATACTCATTTTAGGTAGGCGTCAAGTCAAATAGAACCCATCATTGATTTGAGATATTGATAAGGTGAATACCCAGTCTATTCAATGCTAGGCTTAATGAGTATAAGGGCCTCAAAAAAAAATCTCTTTTCCTCCTATGAGCTTTAAGGTGTATAAAGTTTCATATTGGATTTTTTAAGCAGAGGGATAGAGACTCCATTTAACTCAGTTTGATCTAGGCCAGAGGTAGAGCAGACCTACGTCAAGATAACCCCCTTTGAAACACTTTGGTAGTGCTCCTGGATTCGAATCCAAATCAAAAATCAGAGCACAAGGAGCCATTGCCTTATCTTTCTGTCAAGAAAAAATATGGCGGACTAGCTTGATATTTATATCAGCTAATGAAAGAGCCCAATGCAAAAAAATGCATGTTGGGTTTTTGAAACAGTTTGAATCATTTTGATAATAATCAGTTTGATCTGTTTTGCCGAGAAGGTCTACGGTTCGAGTCCGTATAGCCCTAATCCTAATTATAAAAAAAAATGAGAATTTTATTTGGAATCTTTTTTTAGAGCGAATCGAGATGAGTTGAAAGCGATAGAGTTTGATTTGTATAAGAACAAAACAATATATATTTATTTATTCTACTATATCGAAATACAATATCGATGAAGTGAGTGTAATGGAAATAGGATTCCAGTTGATGAATTTTTAAACGAGAAATGTCCCGCAGCAAATAAATAAAACTAGGCGGTTCGATCAAAATAAATTGTTATTTTGACTAACCAGGTATGGATGACTCGACAATTCCAATTCGAATCGGCTAATCCGATCTATTTTCCACGGAATGCGTCTATCCTTCGGTTTTACGAATACGAATATGATATTTTCTGGGTATTTCTAAAAATACCAAGTGTTATTCCTACTTTCCCATTTCCGGGGTTTAGGTGTTAGAAGACCTGTTGTTGAACGGTCTATCTTCACCTCACTCTGTTATGAATTGTCTGGGTATCAATGGCTGATGGAATATATCCACGCAGCCGGAGAGCAATGGTCTTCTGGTATATTATGGATCAATCGCACTCGGTTTGCCTGGGACAATAATAAAATGTTCTTGGGACTTGGACTATTTTTCAAAATATATGGGTCCAGTCCTTCCTAAACCGTCTGAAGTGCGATGTCCACCTCTTACAGGCCGACTAAGTTGCACGATTGAGGGCGGGGGCAAGAGGAGCACGGAGTCGCCATTGGTAATTATATCAATCAGCGGTTGCTGAAACCGGTTCATGACTGGTTGATGCAGGTGTTGGCTAGGATTCCCGGAGATGGGACTTTTAACCAAACCGTTGGATGGAACAATTGGCAATCAAGTCTGTTTCTCCTTCAATCTATGCAATTAATTGGCCCAACTCAACTGCAACCCATTCCTGTATTTCTGTATAAGAATAAGAAGAGCTGGCCTCCGGTCCAGGTTGACCATTTGGGGTGTTGCACTATAGGTTGGTTGTCTCGGTCCTTTTTAAGGGCCTTCCTCAAGTCCGATCTTTCTGGGACATGTTTGCAGGTCAAATACCACGCCAAACATTGAAAGATGTTAAATATACATTTTATTATATAAAAAAAGAAAATGAATTGTCAAGGGAGAATACCGCTTTAGTAGAATACATAGGATACACAGAAGTCTCCTCATTTAACTGTGTGGCACGAGAGACTTCGCTTTATCAGTATGATGCAGATCCCTATCCTAGGCAAGGATCCCAATCGTGCTGGGTTCTAACACTCGGAGATCGCCTAGTTTGGAACACCACTCCGACTCTATAACCGGCTCGTCCAGCAGTTGCTGGAGAGTCACGGAGGGAGACATCGCGACCTGGCAATACCAGAGAAGGTAACTACACCAACTCTGAACCTGACCTCGAAGAGTCGTTCTCTCAATAATCTCCAATCGCTCATCGGACACTAAACCGTCCGGAAGAGGTTGAAGATTCTTGAACTTGACTTCTTCCCTCAAGAAATAAGAAAACCTTCAAGGTAAGGATTTAGGGGAAGACCCCCACCCAACCACAGAGACAATGGAAGGGTGAAGGCCTGTTTCATCACAAACACTCGCTCAAAATGACGCGAGCGTTTATGATCCAGCCTAGAAAGCTGTCGGGGATGGATACCACCCACCCGAGCAAGGGTAGAAAACCTCTTGAACGGGTAAAGGTGAGCTATCGCTACCAAACCATAGGGATGGTGGCAGGATAGCAGGGATCGAACTGAGACCGGAGAAAGGTCCACAGTTAGACCCCTCACCAAGAACCTTTTAGCAAACTCAGCGGCGCCAGAGTAAGAGACTAAAGATTTCGATACAGAGATCTCCACCCCTAAGTCATCTAATATCTGGCGGTACCGAACCGCCACCGCCTTATTGGCGATGACGATATCGTCCCCTAGGAGTGCGTAATCAAGAAAGAGTCTATGCCTTAGAGGTAAGGCAAGGCCTTTTCATTCTTAAATGTATCTGATTCTATTTTTCTTTCGTTAGTTAAGCCACCCTTTTCTAAGACTCAAAAGTCTGCAAGAAAGGGATTCGGGTCTCACACTTTCTCCAGTGAGGAAGGAATGGGCGGAGGCAATAGCTACGGGAAAGGCTTTAGTAGATACGCTTACTTTGAACCAGCAGCCTTGGAAGCATCACCAGATGCGGATCAGGTAGTATACCTAGGTAAATAGTCAGATGTGGAACCCGTAAAGGGAGAGCCATACCCAGTACGAGGAGAGTAATGTCTCGCCGAGAGCCATGTCCAGCATCATGCCACGGAACATAGGCTAAGCAACCAACCCAAGGTGTAAGCTGTACCCTAGCTACGATTCCATCTATAGCTCGGGTGTACAAGCGATTGTGTAGGTCGTTATATCATAAACCCCGAGCACACCAACCACGCTCATGGGCCCTCATACAGGCATTATCAGACTCGGTATCGGATTCGGGCTTATGCAACCTATGGAACTTTCCATCGGTATAGGGACTTCCCAATCTACATACGTACCTTTCCATCGACCTATGAGGCGGAACCAGACCACTCAAATCAACATTTAAATCAACCCTCGGAGTAAACTTGTAGAGTTTAGCAAAAAAAAGGGATGAGATTCGCAAAGCGTGCTGTGCTTAAAAGTCAGAGAGAGAACTTTGACTTTGAAAGAAATGCCATCACCCGCAAGCTATTCAAGAGCCTTCCACTCCTTCAATACATTCTCAAGACCTTTGACCGAAGCGGAACAGTTTTGTGTGGACTAAGGCTGCTTATGATAGTTGAAAGTGGATTAAGCGAAAGATGACCGAGGCACCCGTTTTAGCTTTGCCTGATTTTGAGAAGGTATTTGAGGTTGACTGTGATGCCTCCCCCATTTGATATAGGCATTGGAGGCATTACCTCATTATGAGGGACTTTCTTTGATTTTCTGGTCACGAGGCTCTTCAGTTCTGGAATGCCCAGAAAAGGCTGAAGCATAGGCATGTGGGTCTCGTTTTTGCAGGAATAGACCCGCATACTTAAGCATAAGTCCGGAACACAGAATCGGGTGGCTGACGCCCCGCATTCGGGATCGGGCGGAGGGCGATTCTTTTAGGAACTATGTTTGCAGAAGTGGTCGGGTTTATGGCCATTAAGGATATGTACAAGACCGGCCCGTACTTCAGATTGTGGACCAGTGCGAGTCGCCAGTACATGGCCCGGGCTTTGATTTCTTTTTGCAGAATGGCTATCTGTTAAAGGGCCGACAACTATGCATCCCAGAGGGTTCCCTCAGGGAAAACATAAAAGCGGAGCTGCATGGTGGAGGATTGGGAGGTCACTTTGGCAGGGATAAGACGATCGCGTTGGTTGAAGAGAAGTCCTTCTGGCCGAAGCTCAGAAGAGATGTTAGAAGGTATGTGTCCAGATGCGGGGTATGCCAACTATCAAAGGGGCAGACACAGAATACCGGACTGTACAACCCTTTACCTGTTCCAGTAGCGCCTTGGACTGATATCAGCATGGATTTGGTGCAGGGCTTGCCGAGGGCAGAGCTTGGTAACGATTCGATTTTTGTGGTAGTAGTAGTAGATCGGTTTTCTAAAATGGCTCACGTTATTCCTTGTAAGAAGACTGCCGATGCTACTCACATTGCGTACCAGTTTCTTAAGAGGTGAGGTTGTCAGGTTGCATGGGGTACCTAAGACTATGACGTCTGACCGGCCAGTTTTTGGCTCACTTCTGGAGAACTTGATGGAAAAGGTTAGGAACTATACTAGAGTTCCGCAGTGCATACCACCCACAAACAGATGGTCAAACGGAAGTCGTGAACCGCTGTTTGAGAAATTGGTTGAGGAGCAGGGGAAAAGACAACCACTCAGTACTGGGGTGGGGGATCTGGCCCCAAGCGGAATTCGCTTATAACAGTTCGATAAATCGGTCTACTGGGAAGTCCCCATTTCAGGTCGTGTATGGCAGGTCACCTAACAGTGTGTTAGATTTGGTGCCTTTACCGGCTAAAAGAAGAGTCAGTGACGACGCTGAGGCGTTTGCAGAACACCTGAAACAGTTCCACGAACAAGTCAGGACTGCTCTGGAACAGAGCAAGCAGAAAGAATTCTTTCTAGGTTTGTCTTGTGTCTCCGTAACAAATGGTCCATTTATTGATGGGCGAACGACGGGGATTGAACCCGCGCGTGGTGGATTCACAATCCACTGCCTTGATCCACTTGGCTACATCCGCCCCTACCCCCGCACAGGTTTTAGTCTCTATCTACGATCAGATCCTTTCTGAACCCCCCTATGACCGCTATCAAAGAGAAGTTCTTATACTATAGTATAAAGCCTATTGTTGTGTTTCGGAATTAGGGGAAGCAAAGCTTCAAACAAAGAGGTTGGGCTGTTCACTTCATTGATTTGACTTCACTTTACTTAAGATTCAAAATAGGGGCCGGGCGGGCAGTGAAGGCTCATTTAGTAGACAGCGAGCGAGCAGCAAGCACCTACTCCTATCAAAATGAAAAGCAGCAAGCTCCGCTTGAAGAAGCGAGCCTCTATCAGAGAAAGCCATTACGCGCTAGCCCCTTGTATAGGGCCGCACCCCCTACCCTGATGAAAAAGCCCTAACTATTCTATTAGTAAAGCCTAAACTTATTGAAAACTAAAGAACCTTCTTTCTCAAAGCCTTTTTTCTCGCTTGTTGCTTTAGTTTTCTTGCTCTAATGCCTCGTTACGTATACTTCACTCGCTCGTTAGCGCTTTACTAATAGAAAGGAGCAAGCCAAAACCTACTCCTAACAAGTTGCTGGATCGAAGTAGGACATTCTCCATCCGCCCGCCAGCAGCAGAGGGGGTTCGATTCCCGTTATACGCGATGTGGCGAAAAAGACTGATTCAACTGATCGTAGACCACCCTTGCCTGCATTAAGATTTAAAACTTGTCGTCTACTTCCAGGAAATGCTCGGAACAGAGAACTTACAATAATACAACGCCGCATTCTCCGAAGATTGAGGAACAAGAAGAGATCTATTAAGAGAAAGATTTATCCGAGAGAAAATCTTAACAGTTACATCCAATCACAAACTACACGAAAGTTGCCCCTTTTTCATGGGGATTTACCCATCACAGAGATGCACAGAGGAACAGAACGAACTTCATATATCCCTTTTCCGCTCAATCCAGAAACAAGATCGGACGTTATTC